TTAATTTGTTTGAAATTTTAGTGTTGAAGCTTTTTGGAAAATTTTTCCTCCTGAATTTTGGGTTATTTGTGATGTAAAAAAAAATGTGAAGTTAAATTTTTATGTGTTATATATATATAATATGTGGTGGCATAAGTCAACGCTACCAAAATTTGTTGACTTTGATGCGTTCAGTTGAGCCTTTCTTGGTTTTGGGGTTTGACAAGAATAACAGGATTTGCTGAGCGTAGGGGGTAGGGGGGTTTAACGCGCGTAAGCCAAAGGGGGGGCATATAGTATAAAGCTGTGTTGAGTAAGGATATATTATGCACCTGAGATAAACGTATGTAATTCTTAAGTTATGTCTTCTAATCATTAATATATATCATCACAAACAAGGAAAATGTTCAACCTTGATTTTATACTCCGGGATGCGCTCTGAAATGCAGATGAAAGGAAGACAGAAAAAAGAACCCATGCCTATAAAAGAATGCCCGGCTTGGGGGGTAACGAGACATATGTACTACACCATTAATCAGATGCCAGTATAAATAAATTAAAGTGGATTTTACATTCCATGACCATGAAATAGGAATCAAATGCCAGGAATAGTTCATAATATACCACCTTCCACTATTGTCCCTGATTCTATCATTAATAATATGCAATTATATAAACTGGTTGGTGGTTTCTTACTACATTAATAATTACACAGTAAATGTTTGTTGTGATATTCAAAGGAATATGGGGGGGACGACTTTTAGTTAGAGCAAGGACTGACTCAATTTAAAAGGATTTAAATTGGAATGGAAATAATATGCTTTATGTATAGCTTAGATGTTAGTACTTGCTTTATGGTCTAAATATTTAGTTGGTGATTATACATTAATGTACTAGTACATTAATGTAATATTATGCATAATATGTACTATACCATATACGCTGCAGAAAATAGTTTAATTTAGAATTCTGGCTTTGGGAGCCAGGGGTGAGAGTTAAAATCTCTTTTTTCTGGCGCTAGGGAGGAGTTTAACCTCCGATCTTCGGATTACAAGACCGATGCTTTGATCTAAGCTACTAGGGCAAGCTCATTCTAGGGCCTTGTTCTCTAGTCATCCTGCCAGTGGCATGAGTACTAGGAATAGTGCGAAGTACAGGACAGATGCGATTTGTCCAATAATAATAAATGGGTGTTCTACTGGTATTCCTCCAATTCATGTTAGGATAATTATGTCTGCAACGAGTGTTCAAAAGAGGAATTGGGTGATGGGTCGGAATGTCAGTCCTCGTTGTTTTGATGTGTGGAGAATTGGTACCACTATTAGTACGAGAATGGAGAATAGAAGGGCTAGGACCCCTCCGAGTTTGTTTGGGATTGATCGTAGGATGGCGTAGGCAAATAGGAAGTATCATTCGGGTTTGATGTGGGGTGGTGTCACTAGTGGGTTTGCTGGTGTAAAATTTTCTGGATCTCCCAGCAGGTTGGGGGAGAATAGTGCTAGGGAGGTGAGTGCGAGTAGTATTGCTACAAATCCGAGTAGGTCTTTATACGAGAAGTAGGGGTGGAAGGTGATTTTGTCTGCGTCCGAGTTTAGGCCGGCCGGATTGTTTGACCCTGTTTCGTGTAAGAATAGTAAGTGGAGGAGGGTGGCTGCAGCGACGATGAATGGTAGTAGGAAGTGGAAGGCAAAGAATCGTGTTAATGTTGCATTGTCTACTGAGAAGCCTCCTCAGATTCATTGTACTAGGGTGTTGCCCACGTATGGGACTGCGGATAGTAGGTTAGTAATGACTGTGGCACCTCAAAATGATATTTGTCCCCATGGTAGGACATAACCCACAAAGGCTGTCATCATTACAAGTAGTAGGAGGACTACTCCGATGTTTCAAGTCTCTTTGTATAAGTAGGATCCATAGTACAGTCCTCGGGCTACGTGCATATAAATGCAGATAAAAAAGAATGATGCTCCGTTAGCGTGTATGTTCCGGATTAGTCATCCATAGTTAACGTCGCGGCAGGTGTGTGCTACGGAGGAGAAGGCAGTTGAGATGTCAGATGTGTAGTGTATGGCCAGGAATAGCCCGGTGAGGATTTGTGTAATTAAGCATAGTCCTAGTAGTGATCCAAAGTTTCATCATACAGAGATGTTAGAAGGGGCTGGGAGGTCAATTAGTGCGTCGTTGGCGATTTTGATCAGGGGGTGTGTTTTTCGTAGGCTTGCCATTAGGGTTCTTATAGTTGAATAACAACGGTGGTTCTTCAAGTCACTGGTCTTGGTTAGAATCCAAGTAGGAATTATGACTTATCTTGTGTCATTACTGTTGATAGCTTTAATTGTTGGCCTGGTTGCTGTGGCTTCTAATCCTGCGCCTTATTTTGCTGCTTTTGGGTTGGTGGTGGCAGCTGGGGTTGGATGTGGGGTGCTTATTGGTCATGGAGGGTCTTTTTTGTCCTTGGTTCTCTTTTTAATTTATTTAGGCGGAATGCTTGTAGTATTTGCTTATTCGGCAGCTTTGGCTGCTGAGCCGTTTCCAGAGGCTTGGGGGGATCGTTCTGTTGTTGGGTATGTTTTGATTTATTTGTTGGGTGTTGGTTTAGTAGTTGGGTTTCTTTGGGAAGATTGGTATGAGGGGTCTTGAGTCGTAATTGACAGTCTGAAAGAGTTTTCTATGCTGCGGGGGGATACTAGTGGGGTTGCTGTAATGTACTCATCTGGTGGGGGTATATTAGTTATTTGTGCGTGAGTGTTGCTATTGACTTTATTTGTGGTGTTGGAATTGACTCGTGGGCTGGGTCGTGGTACGCTTCGCGCGGTTTAGATTGTTGCTAGTAGGATGGCGAGTGTTGTTGAGAGTAAAAAGATTGTTAAGTAGGTTTTGATTATGCCTCGTTGGATGTCGCTGATTGTTTTAGCCATTTTAATTTGGGTCGATGATGTTCCTTTTGGCCCCACTGCTTCAAATCAGGTTTGGTCTACTAGTTGTGTTGCGATTGATTGTCCTAGGGTTAGGTTTAGTTTTGGAAGTATTCGATGAATAATTGCGGGGAAGTAACCTAGTATATTGGAGAAGTGGTGGGGCGGAGCTGTGGGGCCGGCTTTAAATTGTTTGCTGGTTAATGTTGTTAGTTCGATGGCTGTGAGTAGGCCAATAATAGTTACTGCAAGGGCAGCTATTTTAAGGGCTATTGGTATGGTTATAATTGGTGTTTTTGTGGGTAGAAGATTTGATGTAATAATGAGGCCTGCAATAATACTTCCTCAGGCGAGTCGTTTAATTGGGTTAATCATTGATGGGTTGTTTTCGTTAATTGGGGAGAGGGGGAGGAATCGAGGGGTGCCCATGGTGACGAAGAATACTACTCGGAAGCTGTAGATTGCGGTGAATGATGTGGCGATGAGGGTTAAAGTTAGGGCTCAGGCGTTTAGGTAAGAGGTGTTTAGGGCTTCAATGATGGCGTCTTTGGAGAAGAATCCTGCTAGGAAGGGGGTTCCTGTTAGGGCCAGGCTGCCAATGGTTAAACATGTTGAGGTAAGTGGTAGCAGATTTTGTAGGCCTCCCATTTTTCGGATATCTTGTTCGTCGTTGAGGCTGTGAATAATTGATCCTGAGCATAAGAATAGTATTGCTTTAAAGAAGGCGTGGGTACAGATGTGTAAAAATGCCAGTTGGGGTTGGTTAAGCCCAATTGTGACCATTATAAGCCCTAGTTGGCTTGATGTTGAAAATGCTACGATTTTTTTGATATCATTTTGTGTTAAGGCACAGGCGGCTGTAAATAGTGTAGTCAGGGCCCCTAGGCATAGACAGACTGTTAACGCCAGGTTGTTATTTTCTATAATTGGGTGAAGTCGAATAAGCAAGAAGATACCGGCAACAACTATGGTGCTGGAGTGGAGTAGGGCAGAGACTGGCGTGGGACCCTCCATGGCGGAGGGCAGCCATGGGTGTAAGCCAAATTGGGCTGATTTGCCGGTTGCTGCCAGGATTAATCCTATTAGGGGGAGTGTTATATCGGAGGTTTTTGAGAGGAAGAAGATTTGTTGAATTTCTCATGAGTTTAGGTTTATCGCGATTCAGGCTATACTTATAATTAGTCCAATATCTCCTACTCGATTGTAAAGGACGGCTTGGAGGGCTGCTGTGTTGGCATCGGCCCGTCCGTACCATCAGCCAATTAAGAGGAATGATATGATCCCCACCCCCTCTCATCCAATGAAAAGTTGAAACAGGTTATTGGCGGTTACGAGGATAATTATGGCCACTAAGAACAGAAGCAGGTATTTAAAGAATCGATTTATGTTTGGGTCGGAGTGTATGTATCAGGATGCGAATTCGAGAATTGATCAGGTTACATAGAGGGCGACAGGTGTGAAGATGAGAGAGTAATGGTCAAATTTGAAGCTGATGTTGATGTTGAATAGGGCTGTGTTTATTCAGTGTCAGTTGGTGACAATGACTTCGGCTCCTTGGTCTAAGAATAGTATTAAGGGCAGGAGGCTAATAAAGAATGCAGTGCTTACTGCAGTTTTGACATGTGTTGTTGCTCATTTTGGGGTTTTTAGGGTTGGGGTGAGTGTGGTTATAAGGGGGTAGATGAGAGTTGTAATGACTAGAAGTAATGAGGATGATAAGATTATGGTTGTTGGGTACATAGCTTTTACTTGGATTTGCACCAAGAGTTTTTGGTTCCTAAGACCAACGGATGGGCTGTTATCCTTTAAAAGCGTAAGGAAGCCATGGAGTTTAACCATGGGTGTAAGAATTAGCAGTGCTTACTGCCTCTGGCCTTCCTCGGTGAGTAAGAGGGTTTTAACCTCTATTTTTAGAATCACAATCTAATGTTTTGAGTTAAACTATACTTACTAGTAGCATCAGCCTCATATGAGCTCTGGCTTGGTTACTAGTAGAATAACGGGGACAAGGTGGAGTGCTATCAGTAAATGTTCTCGGGTGTGGAATGGTGAGAGTCCCTTAATATGGTTTGGTGTTGGGCCTCGTTGTGATATTAGGAATAGGTACAGGGAGTAGCCTGCTGTGATTAGGGTTCCAATTCCTGTAAGGACAATAGTTCATGGGGATCAGTTGAATAAGGTGGTAATAATTATAAGTTCTCCTATGAGGTTTGGTAGAGGGGGTAGTGCTAGATTGGCTAGGCTGGCAATGAATCATCAGGCTGCCGTTAGTGGGAAGATTATTTGAAGTCCTCGGGCTAAAACCATGGTTCGGCTGTGGGTTCGTTCATAGGCAGTGTTGGCCAGGCAGAATAGTGCGGAGGAGACTAGCCCGTGGGCAATTATTAGGATAATTGCGCCTGTGAATCCTCATGGGGTTTGAATTAGAATACCCCCTGCCACCAAGCCCATATGGCTTACGGACGAGTAGGCAATTAGGGATTTGAGGTCTGTTTGTCGTAAGCAGATTGATCCGGTTATGATGATGCCTCATAGTGCTAGAATAATGAACGGGTAGGCTAGTTCTTTTGAGAGTGGGTCAAGTATGGCTATTATTCGTATTATTCCGTACCCCCCTAGTTTTAGGAGCACTGCAGCCAGTACTATAGATCCTGCCACAGGGGCTTCGACGTGGGCTTTAGGTAGTCATAAGTGAACTCCATAAAGTGGTATTTTAACTAGGAATGCGATTAGGCATCCGGCCCATCAGATGTTATGGCCTCAGGAGTTAAGCGTGAGTGGTTGGGAATATTGTAAAATTAGTATTGAGAGGGTTCCTGTGGTTTGCTGGAGAAGAAGGAGAGCAACCAGCAGTGGCAAGGATCCCGCTAAGGTGTAGAACAGGAAATAGGTTCCGGCGCTTAGGCGTTCGGTTTGGCTTCCTCATCGGGTGATAATAATTAAGGTGGGAATGAGTGTGGCTTCGAATATAATGTAGAATATAATAATTTCTGTGGCTCCAAATGCTATAATTAGGAAGGTCTGTAGGGAGGCCAGGAGGGTAATGTAAAGGCGCTGCCGACTGACTGGCTCTGGGTAGATGTGGTTTTGGCTGGCTAAAATTATTAGGGGAAGGAGCCAGCATGTTAATACCAGCAGGGGGGTGGAGAGGGGGTCTGTGGCTAAATATGTGTTGGAGGCGGATCATCCGGTCTCTGATGTCCATTTTAGTCAGGTAAGGCTGATGAGGGCAATTAATAGGCTTTGTGCGGTTGTTGTTGACCATAATCATTTAGGTGATGATAATCAGATTGTGGGAAACAGTATTATTGTGGGAATTAGTACTTTTAGCATTGTAGGAGGTTAAGGTTTTGCAATCGGTCGGTTCCGTGAGTTCGGGCGGTGGCAACCAGTAGGGCTAGGCCTGCACTGGCTTCACAGGCGGAGAAGGCTAGTAGGAGCATTGGTGCTGTAGAAAATATGGTTGATTCGAATTGCATGGCTCAGAGGGCTAGTGCAATAAACAGTGATAGCATTATTCCCTCTAGGCAGAGTAGCGCGGAGAGCAGGTGGGTGCGGTGAAATGCTAGGCCTATTAGACCCAGTATGAAAGCTGAGCTAAAGCTGAAGTGTACGGGTGTCATAAGGGGGCCGTGGAGTTAAACCACGATTTTCTGAGCCGAAATCAGAGGTCTTATATTGGACTAACCCTCTATTCTGCCCACTCTAAGCCTCCTTGGGTCCATTCATAGATTAGTCCTAGTGTAAGTAGAATTAGGACAGTTGTGGCTCAGAAAAAGGTTCCGGCAGGGTTGTGTAGTTGGTCTCCTCATGGCAATGGGAGTAGGAGGGCGATTTCTAGGTCAAATAGCAAGAATAAAATAGCTACTAAGAAGAATCGTAGGGAGAATGGAAGGCGGGCGGATCCTAGTGGGTCGAAGCCGCACTCGTAGGGTGAGAGTTTTTCTGCGTCTGGGCTTATTTGTGGGAGTCAAAAGGACACGGCTGCTAGTACTAGGGAGAGGGTTATTGTAATAGCTAAAATTGTAATGACTAAGTTCATTATCTTTCCTTGGGGTTTAACCAAGACTGGGTGATTGGAAGTCACTCGTACTGACTTTAAATACTAGAAAGATATGAGCCTCATCAGTAGATTGATACGTAAAGGAATAGTCATACTACGTCTACAAAGTGTCAGTATCATGCGGCGGCCTCAAAGCCGAAGTGATGTTCAGATGTGAAGTGATATTGAATTTGGCGAAGTAGGCAGACAGCTAGGAACGAGGATCCGATGATAACATGTAGTCCGTGGAATCCTGTGGCCACAAAGAATGTTGAGCCGTAGACTCCGTCTGCGATTGTAAATGGTGCTTCATAATATTCTATGGCCTGTAGGGCGGTGAAGTAGAGCCCTAGCAAAATTGTTAGTGCGAGGGATTGAATAGCCTGTTTACGCTCCCCTTCTATTAGGCTGTGGTGAGCTCATGTGACTGTGACTCCAGATGCCAGGAGAACCGCTGTGTTAAGCAGGGGGACTTCAAAGGGGTCTAAGGTGATGATTCCTGTCGGGGGTCAGCATCCTCCTAGCTCAGGCGTGGGTGCTAGGCTGGAGTGGTAGAAAGCTCAGAAAAACCCTAGGAAAAAGAATACTTCAGATGTGATGAATAAAATTATTCCGTATCGTAGGCCTTTTTGTACTGGGGGCGTGTGGTGGCCTTGAAATGTCCCTTCTCGAATAATGTCTCGTCATCATTGGTACATGGTGAGGAGCAGGAGTACTATTCCAAGGGTTATGAGCGTAGTGGAGTGGAAGTGGAATCAAATTGCTAGGCCGGACGTTATTAATAAAGCTCCGATTGCGCCGGTTAGTGGTCATGGGCTTGGATCAACCATATGATATGCATGTGCTTGGTGGGCCATTAAACGTTCTCTTGCAGGTAGAGGCTAAGGAGAAGGACAAACACATAGGCTTGAATTATTGCTACCGCAACTTCTAGAAGTGTGAGAAGGAATAGGATAGTGGCTGTTAAGATTGCGATTGTTGGTATTATAGGGAGTAAGACAAAGGCAGCAGTAGCGATTAGTTGAATTAATAAGTGTCCTGCGGTGAGGTTAGCTGTTAGTCGAACACCTAGGGCTAATGGTCGAATAAATAGACTGATCGTTTCGATAATGATTAGTACGGGGATTAGGGGGATGGGCGTGCCCTCTGGTAACAGGTGTCCTAGGGCAACTGTCGGTTGGTTGCGCATTCCAATAATAACTGTAGCAAGTCATAGTGGGACGGCAAAGCCTATATTTAGTGATAGCTGTGTTGTTGGGGTAAATGTATATGGCAGGAGTCCTAGTATATTGATAGTAATTAAAAATACTATTAATGAGGCTAGTAAAAGTGCTCACTTGTGGCCTCCTACATTTAATGGTAATATAAGTTGGTTGGTGAAACGGCTAATAAATCACCCTTGCATTGTGATTAGGCGATTATTAATTCATCGAGATGTTGGGGCGGGATATAATACTCATGGGAGGGCAATTGCGATGGCAATTAGGGGAATGCCGAGATAGGATGGGCTTGCAAATTGGTCGAAGAAGCTTATTGTCATGGTCAGTCTCAGGATTCAGTTTTATGTTTTTCAGCGTTCAGATGGGCTGGTTCATTAGGTAGTGTGTGGCTTATTACTTTGGTTGGGACAATGGTTAGGAACATTAATCATGAAAATACTAAAATCGCGAATCAAGGGGCGGGGTTTAATTGGGGCATTTCACTAGGGGTGGTTGGGAGGCACCATTCTTTGGCTTAAAAGGCCAACGCTGAGGCCCGGATTTAGCTTCCTAGTGAGGCGTCTTCTAGTATTAGTGAGGATCAGTTTTCAAAGTGTTCGAGGGGGACTGCTTCTACTACAATAGGCATGAAGCTGTGGTTTGCTCCGCAAATTTCAGAGCATTGTCCATAGAATACTCCTGGTCGGGAGGCAATGAAGGCTGTCTGATTAAGGCGTCCTGGGACTGCGTCTATTTTTATTCCAAGGGATGGGACGGCTCAGGAGTGTAGTACATCTTCAGCGGAGACAAGGACACGGACTGGGGATTCTATGGGGACGACCATCCGGTGGTCTGTTTCAAGAAGCCGGAACTGTCCTGGGGTGAGGTCTTGGGTTGGGACTATGTATGAATCGAAACCTAGGTTTTCGTAGTCGGTGTATTCGTAGCTTCAATATCACTGGTGCCCTATGGCTTTAATTGTTAGGTGGGGGTCATTAATCTCATCTATAAGGTAAAGAATTCGTAGGGAAGGGAGGGCAATTAAAACAAGGATTACGGCCGGTAGAACGGTTCATACAATTTCGATTTCTTGGGAGTCTAAGATATATTTATTTGTAAGTTTTGTTGATACTATTGCAACAATAATATAAAGTACTAAGGTGCTGATTAAAAATACGATTATTAAAGCGTGGTCGTGGAAGTGAAGAAGCTCTTCTATAACGGGTGATGCCGCGTCTTGGAATCCTAATTGTGTGGGATGTGCCATTAAGCCAGAGGCTTAAGACATGCAGGAGTTTAACCTACGATTTCACCTTGACAAGGTGATGTAATTTGTGAGTTTACTAATGTCTTTAGAAGGAAGTGACAGAGTGGTTATGTGGCTGGCTTGAAACCAGCGTATGGGGGTTCAATTCCTCCCTTTCTCGTTAATTTGATTGAACTTGTACGAATGCGGGCTCTTCAAATGTGTGGTATGGAGGAGGGCATCCGTGTAATCATTCTACATTTGTTGTGGTTAGTTCTACAGATGAGACTTCCCGCTTAGCAGCGAAAGCTTCTCATAAAATGAAGAGGAATATAATTACCGCCACCAGTGAGATTAGGGATCCAATAGATGATACTGTATTTCACAGGGTGTAGGCGTCTGGGTAGTCTGAATAACGTCGTGGCATCCCTGCTAAGCCAAGGAAATGTTGTGGGAAGAATGTAAGGTTTACGCCAATAAACATTACCCCAAAGTGGATTTTTGTTCAGGTGCTATGGAGGGTGTATCCTGTAAATAGGGGGAATCAGTGTACAAAAGCGGCTATAATAGCAAATACGGCCCCTATTGATAGTACATAGTGGAAGTGTGCAACTACATAATATGTGTCATGTAGAACAATGTCTAATGACGAGTTGGCTAGCACAATTCCCGTCAGGCCTCCTACTGTGAACAGGAAGATGAAACCAAGAGCTCAGAGCATGGGTGTTTCTCATTTAATTGAGCCCCCGTGGAGTGTGGCTAGTCAGCTAAAGACTTTAACGCCAGTTGGGATGGCAATAATTATTGTTGCGGATGTAAAGTATGCGCGAGTGTCTACGTCCATTCCAACTGTAAACATGTGGTGGGCCCACACGATAAACCCTAGTAGGCCAATTGCCATCATGGCCCAGACCATTCCTATGTAACCAAAAGGTTCTTTTTTACCTGCATAGTAGGCTACAATGTGTGAAATAATACCAAATCCTGGTAAGATTAAAATATAGACCTCTGGGTGCCCAAAGAATCAGAACAGGTGTTGGTAAAGAATGGGGTCTCCTCCTCCTGCTGGGTCGAAAAATGTGGTATTTAGGTTCCGGTCAGTTAGAAGTATTGTGATTCCGGCGGCTAGTACTGGCAAAGACAGGAGAAGGAGAACAGCAGTTACAAGCACGGCTCATACGAATAAGGGGGTTTGATATTGGGAGATGGCTGGGGGTTTCATGTTAATTGTTGTTGTAATAAAATTGATTGCTCCCAAGATAGACGACACACCCGCCAGGTGGAGGGAGAAAATGGTTAGGTCTACGGATGCACCTGCATGGGCTAAGTTACCCGCTAGTGGGGGATAAACCGTTCATCCTGTCCCGGCCCCGGCTTCAACGCCAGATGAGGCCAACAGTAAAAGGAAGGACGGGGGCAGAAGTCAGAAGCTCATATTATTTATTCGAGGAAATGCTATGTCAGGGGCCCCAATCATTAGTGGGATAAGTCAGTTGCCAAATCCTCCAATGAGAATTGGTATTACTATAAAGAAAATTATAACAAAGGCGTGTGCGGTGACAATAACATTATAAATTTGGTCATCTCCGAGGAGAGACCCTGGCTGGCTTAGCTCAGCTCGAATTAGTAGGCTCAGGGCAGTACCAACTATCCCGGCTCAGGCACCAAATACTAAGTAGAGGGTGCCAATGTCTTTGTGGTTGGTAGAGAAGAATCAGCGTGTGATTGCCACAGGTAGGATGGCCGAAGTAGGTGGTGGGTTGTAGCCCCAAAGATAGAGGTTTGAGTCCTCTTCCTACCAAGCCCCGTGGTGGAGGACATATTAGATTGCAAATCTAAAGACGCAGATTAACGTCTGCCGGGGCTTTTCCCGCCTTACTCGGCTAACGGCGGGAAAGTAGATGAATGCTCGCTGGTTTGGGCGCTTAGCTGTTAACTAAGAGTTTGTAGGATCGAGGCCTTCTCATCTAGTAGGGCCTTAGCTTAATTAAAGTTTCTGGGTTGCATTCAGAAGATGTGAGATAGAGTCTTGCAGGTCTTATACAGGGACTAGGAGATTTTAACTCCTGCTTAGAGCTTTGAAGGTTCTTGGTCTAATTTATCCTAAGTCCCTAGGTGGTTAGTGCTAGGATAGCTGGGGTAATTGGTAGTAGTCCTAGGGCAATTGTTGTGGATAAGGCTAGAACAATCGTTGATTGGGTTGTTTTAACCCGTCAGGGTGTTATGGCGTTTGTTGTGTTGGGGGAGATGGTAAGAGTTATGGCGTAGCATAGTCGTAGGTAAAAGTAAAGGCTTAGTAGGGCGGCCAGTGCTATAATTGTTGCTGTAAGCGGGAGTTCTTGTTTTGTCATTTCTTGTAGAATAAGTCATTTGGGCATAAATCCCGTTAGTGGTGGGAGGCCTCCTAAGGAGAGTAGGGCTAAAGCTGTGGTTGACGCCAGGATTGGGGTTTTTGACCATATTGTTGTTATGGTGCTGATTTTTGTGGCTGATGCTATTTTTAGAGATAAGAATGCGGTGGTTGTTATAAAAATGTATGTGCCGAGTGCAAGTAGGGTTATCTGGGGGGCGTATTGTAAAATAATAATTATTCACCCTATGTGTGCAATTGAGGAATAGGCTAAGATTTTTCGGATTTGGGTTTGGTTAAGTCCGCCTCAGCCCCCAATTAGTGTGGATAGGAGTCCTAGGGATGTGAGTATTAGGGGGTCGATGGCTGGGGCTACTTGAATAATTAGTGCGAATGGGGCTAGTTTTTGTCAGGTTGACAGGATTAGTCCTGTTAATAGGTCAAGTCCTTGAAGCACTTCTGGTAGTCAGAAGTGTATGGGTGCTAGTCCAATTTTTAGTGCTAGGGCGGTGATTGTTATTGTGGAGGCGATTGGGTGGGATAGGCTATTAATACCTCATTCACCTGTAATTCATGCATTTGTTGTTGCGGCAAATAAGATTATGGCTGCGGCGGTTGCTTGGGTTAGAAAGTATTTTGTAGTTGCCTCAATTGCTCGTGGGTGGTGTTGTTGGGCTATAAGTGGGGTAATTGCTAGAGTGTTGATTTCTAAGCCTATTCAGGCTAGTAGTCAGTGGGAGCTAGCAAAGGTTAGGGTGGTTCCCATTCCTAGGCTAGATAAAAGAATAGCAAGTACATAAGGGTTCATTGATAGGGGAGGGATTTTAACCGTCATGTTCGGGGTATGGGCCCGAAAGCTTTATTAGCTGACCTTATCATAGAAAGTGGTGTAGGGGAAGCACCAGGAGTTTTGATCTCCTGAGTATGGGTTCGATTCCCTTCTTTCTAGGAACTGGGGGGACTTTAACCCCCATAAGCCACTCTATCAAAGTGGTCCTTGGGAATTCAGGCACGGTTCCTTGTGGTTTATAGTTGAGGGGGCAGTCCTGCGAGTGCAATGGGGAGGGCGGTGTGTCATAGGACCAGGGCTAGGGTCAGGGGGAGGAAGTTTTTTCAGACTAGGTGTATTAGTTGATCATATCGGAAGCGGGGGTATGAGGCTCGGATTCATAGGAAGATTATTGAAAGGAGTGCGGTTTTGGTTATTAGGTTAATTGTTGTGAGTTCTGGGATTAGGGGTGTGTGTGAGGCACCAAGGAATAGAATTGCGGATAGGGTATTTATTAATAGGATGTTGGCGTATTCGGCTAGGAAGAACAGGGCGAAGGGGCCTCCAGCATATTCGACGTTAAACCCCGAGACTAGTTCAGATTCGCCCTCTGTGAGGTCAAATGGTGCACGGTTTGTTTCAGCCAGGGTGGAAATATATCATATTGCGGCTAGCGGTCAGGCGGGGATCAGGAGTCAGATGCTTTCTTGGGTAATATTAAATATTTGCAGTGTGTACCCTCCGGAGAAGATAATGATGGATAATAAGATTAACCCTAGGCTTACTTCATATGAAATTGTTTGGGCTACGGCTCGTAGGGCACCAATTAATGCATATTTTGAGTTTGATGCTCATCCTGACCCTAAGATAGAGTAGACTGCTAGACTAGACAAGGCTAGTACGAACAGAATTCCCAGGTTTAAGTCTGCTACTGGGTGGGGCATGGGTATAGGTGCCCATAGTGTTATGGCTAGGGTTAGTGCTAGTATTGGAGTTGCTAAAAATAGAAATGGGGATGATGTGGATGGGCGGATGGGTTCTTTAATGAATAGCTTGACTCCATCAGCAATTGGTTGGAGAAGTCCGTATGGTCCTACAATGTTTGGGCCTTTTCGTAGTTGTATGTAGCCTAGTACTTTTCGTTCAATGAGCGTGAGGAAGGCTACGGCTAGCAGGACGGGTACAATATATGCTAGTGGATTAATTAAGTGGGTTAATAGAGTGTTTAGCATAAACTAAGAAGAGGATTTGAACCCCTGGCTAAAAGGGCTTAGGCCTTTTGCAATTACCATGCTCTGCCATCTTAGTGTGGCCTTATTTTGGCTTAATATTTGGGTCCTCCCTTTATTTAATTTAGTTGTTTTCATTAATTAGGGGCAAGGCGTGCTTTTAGCATGGGCCTTTTTTTTCCGGTCCTTTCGTACTAGGAAAAATGACGTTACAGATAGAAACTGACCTGGATTGCTCCGGTCTGAACTCAGATCACGTAGGACTTTAATCGTTGAACAAACGAACCCTTAATAGCGGCTGCACCATTAGGATGTCCTGATCCAACATCGAGGTCGTAAACCCTCTCGTCGATACGGACTCTTGGAGAGGATTGCGCTGTTATCCCTAGGGTAACTTGGTTCGTTGATCGGCCGAAAAGGCCGGATCATAATTGGTCAGAATTTCTGTGACTTAGAAGTGTCACTCTTGGCTTTAGGACTTGTCCCAATCCACTTGGAGGGTTTTTTGTTCTCCACGGTCGCCCCAACCGAAGGTAAAGTTCCACTTTCTATTAGGTTTGTACTTATTAAGTAAGCTGCTTAACGTAGGTGGGCTTGTACCTTAAGCTCCAAAGGGTCTTCTCGTCTTGTATTTTTATGCCCGCTTCTGCACGGGTAGATCAATTTCACTGACTTGAAAGGGGAGACAGTTAAGCCCTCGTTTGGCCATTCATACAGGTCTTCATTTAAAAGACAAGTGATTGCGCTACCTTTGCACGGTCAAAATACCGCGGCCGTTAAACTTGTAGTCACCGGGCAGGCTGGACCTCCTATACATAGTGATTTGCAGGAGGCGATGTTTTTGGTAAACAGGCGAGGCTTGTGTTTGCCGAGTTCCTTCCTTTTCTTTTAGTCTTTCCTCGAAAGCACTCCAGTGTGGGGTTAACGATTTTTATGTGTGGGATTTTCTTGATTTTTTTGTTGTTTACATTGCCCTCTTTTTTGGGTTCGTTAATTTCCAGTGGTTTGTCCGATCTGGGTTACACTTGTGCTGGGAGAGGGTCATATCCTCTTATTACTCATTTTAGCATGGTCTCTTCCATGTTAGCATGGAATAGCCTAATGTTTTTAGGGGAGTTGAATTTTATATCAGTATAATAAACTTTGTGTCGTTTGAGCTTTAACGCTTTCTGTTCAGATGGCTGCTTTTAGGCCCACTGAGACGACTGGTCTTAAAAAGTATGATTCTTATCCTCCTGTTAAGGTTGTGTCCTTGGTTAAAGGGGCTGTACCCCCTTTAACTAACTCTCGTGTGTCTCTTTCATGCTTGGTCAGATGTTTCTTAGTTGATTAAAGGGGCACGAGGCTGAACTTCTATTCATTTCTTAGGCAACCAGCTATCACCAAGTTCGGTAGGTCTGTCACCTCTACCCGGGGCTCTTCCCACTCTTTTGCCACAGAGACGGGTTGGCCCATTTAGGCTGTCCCGGGGTAGCTCACTTGGTTTCGGGGTCTCAAACTAAAGGTCGCTTTGCTTGTTGGGTGCTGGCTAAATCATGATGCAAAAGGTACGAGGGGCTAGCTCTGCTTTTTTACGCTTATATGGGTTGTTTCATTACTTTTTCAGCTTTCCCTTGCGGTACTTTTTCTATTGCTCGAGTTAACCTTTTCCGTCTCCCGTACTAAGGTGGTAGAATGGTTTAGTTTATTAATTTAGTCAATGCTGCATTATTTATGTTATTAGGTTATTTTGGTTGTAGGCTAGCTGTTTGGCTCAGGGTGATCCAACTTGCATGGATGTCTTCTCGGTGTAAGGGAGATGCTTAACTGTCTCAGCCACATCCTGGGTTTGATCCAAGTGCACCTTCCGGTACACTTACCATGTTACGACTTGCCTCCCCTTGTCGGTGCTTTGGTGTTAAAAACGTTTGTTGCTAGGTGGCAGGGGAGAGTGACGGGCGGTGTGTACGCGCCTCAGAGCCGGGTTCAAAAGGACACTCTTTTTCCTTTTTACTACTAAATCCTCCTTTGAGTATTTTTTCAGGTTACTGTTCGTAATTATTCTGTGATAGAAAATGTAGCCCATTTCTTCCCACTTCGTACGCTACACCTCGACCTGACGTTTTGGAATATGTCCATTTAGCTTACTGTTAGTCCTTCACAGGGTAAGCTGACGACGGCGGTATATAGGCGGGGATGGCCAGAAGTGGTGAGGTTTAACGGGGGTTATCGGTTCTAGAACAGGCTCCTCTAGGGGGGTCTAAGGCACCGCCAAGTCCTTTGGGTTTTAAGCTGACGCTCGTAGTACCCTGGCGGACGTTTGTTGTGGAATAACGTCTAGGTTTATGGCTGAGCATAGTGGGGTATCTAATCCCAGTTTGTTTCTCAGTTTTCGTGGAGTCAGGTGGGCTGGGTTAAAGCTACTTTCGTTTATTGGGCTTCGGATGCTCAGGAGCGTATGACGGCCAAGAGGCCCTTTGGCTTTAATATTTGCTTTCCTTAACCACCCTTTACGCCGTGTCTATCAACTGGGGCCTCTCGTATAACCGCGGTGGCTGGCACGAGTTTTACCGGCCCTCTTAGCGCTGACTAAGTCAAGTTTTCACTTATGGCTTAATATCTATCACTGCTGAATTCCCTTGGGGGTGTGGCGTGGCAAGGCGTCTTGGGCTATAATTAGTGCCTGATGCCTGCTCCTCGTCCCCGGGCGGGGGATTAAGGGCATCCTCACAGGGCTGCGGATACTTGCATGTGTAAGTTGTGCTAAAGCTGATGGTAAAGTCAGGACCAAGCCTTTGTGCGTGCGGGGCTTTTTAGGGTCCATCTTAGCATCTTCAGTGCTATGCTTTGTTTTAAGCTACGCTAGC